ATGGATTCCGAAAATAAAAAAAAAAATTTATTCAATGCAATTAGAAGTGATCTTAATGATAAAAAAAAAAAATCTATTGGAATAAAAGAAATCAGTAAAAAAGTCCCTCGATGGTCATACAAATTAATCAACGAATTAGAACAACAGGAAGGAGAAAGTGAAGAAGAAGTACCAATAGATTATCAGATTCGTTCAAGAAAAGCCAAACGTGTAGTGATTTTTACTGATAACCGGGGAAATACCGATCCTAATAATAAGGATACTAATAATTCTAATAAAAGAGACGAAGTAGCTTTGATACGATATTCGCAACAATCTGATTTTCGTCGAGACATAATCAAAGGTTCAATGCGAGCCCAAAGATGTAAAACAGTTATTTGGGAACTTTTTCAAGCAAATGCACATTCTCCGCTTTTTTTGGACAGAATAGACAAATCACACCCTTTTTTTTTTGATATCTCCGAACTGATAAAACTCATTTTTAGAAATTGTATAGGAAAGGGAGCAGAATTCAAAATTTCAGATTATACAGAAGAAGAAATAAAAGAAAGGGAAAAAAAGGAAAAGGACAAAAAAGAAGAGAACAAAAGAAAAGAGAAAGCGCGGATAGAAGTAGCAGAAGCCTGGGATACCATTCCATTTGCTCAAGTAATAAGAGGTTCCATGTTAATAACTCAATCGATTCTTAGAAAATATATTATATTACCGTCATTGATAATAACTAAAAATATTGGCCGTATGCTATTATTACAATTTCCTGAGTGGTCTGAGGATTTAAATGAATGGAATAAAGAAATGCATGTTAAATGCACCTATAATGGTGTTCAATTATCAGAAACAGAATTTCCGAAAAATTGGTTAATAGACGGTATTCAAATAAAGATGCTATTTCCTTTCTGTCTGAAACCCTGGCACAGATCTAAGCCACGGTCCTCTCATATAGATCGAATCAAAAAGAAAGGACAAAAAGATGATTTTTTTTTTTTAACGGTTTGGGGAATGGAAGCTGAACTTCCTTTTGGTTCTCCCCAAAAACGGCCTTCCTTTTTTGAACCCATTTTTAAGAAACTCGAAAAAAAAATTGGAAAATTGAAAAAAAAGTATTTTATATTTCTAAAAGTTTTAAAAGAAAGAACAAAATTTCTAAATATCTCAAAAAAAACAAAAAAATGGATTATCAAGGGCATTCCGTTTTTAAAAAAAATAAAAAAAGAACTCTCAAAAGTAAATCCAATTCTATTATTTAGATTGAGAGAAATATATAAATCAAGCGAAACTAAAAAAAAAAAAGAAAAAGATTCTATAACCCGCAATCATATAATTCATAAATCCTTTAGTCGAATTCAATCTACATATTGGACAAATTTTTTACTGACAGAAAAAAAAATGAAAGATCTGACTGATAGAACAAGCACAATCAGAAATCAAATAAAAAGAATTACAAAAAATAAAAAAAAAGTGACTCCAGAAATAAATGATAGTCCTAATAAAACAAGTTATAATGCTAAAAGATTCGAATCACCAAATTGGCAAATATTAAAAAGAAGAAATACTCGATTAATCCGTAAATTACATTATTTTATAAAATTTTTCACTGAAAGGATATACGCAGATATCCTTCTATCTATTATTAATATTCCCAGAATTAATATACAACTTTTTGTTGAATCAACAAAAAAAATGATTGATAAATCCATTTACAATAATAAAAAAAATAAAAAAAGAATTAATAAAACAAATAAAAATAAAATTCATTTTATTTCGACTATAAAAAAGTCACTTTATAATATTAGTAATAAGAATTCACAGAATTTTTTTGACTTATCCTCCTTGTCACAAGCATATGTATTTTACAAAATATCACAAACACAAGTTCTTAACTTGTATAAGTTAAGATCTATTCTTCAATATCACGGAACGTCTTTTTTTCTTAAGACTTCAATAAAAGATTATTTTGGAAAACAAGGAATAATTCATTATGAATTAAGACATAAGAAACTTCGGAATTCTGGAATAAATCAATGGAAAAACTGGTTAAGAGGTCATTATCAATACCATTTATCTCAGATTAGATGGTCTAGATTAATAGCAGCAAAATGGAAAAATAGAATCAATAAATGTCGTACAATTCAAAATCAAGATTTAAACAAAGAGAATTCATATGAAAAAGACCTATTAATTCATTACAAAAAACAAAACGATTACGAAGTATATTCATTACCAAATCAAAATGAGAATTTTCAAAAATACTATAGATATAATCTTTTATCTTATAGATCTATTAATTATGAAAATAAGAGGGACCCATATATTTATGGATCACCATTCCAAGTAAATAAGAATCGAGAGAGTTTTTATAATTACAACACACATAAACATAAGGGCAAATTTTTTGATATACTAGGGGATATCCCTATCAAAAATTATTTAGGAAAAAGTGATATTATGTATATGGAAAAAAATCCGGATCGAAAATATTTTGATTGGAAAATTCTCCATT